GATTCCCACTATGATCGTTACATGTATGATACTAAATATAGTTGGAATAATCACATTAATAGTTGCATTGACAGTTATCTTCGGGCTCAAATCTCTATTGATAGTTACATTTTAAGTGGTAGTCACAATTACAGTGACAGTTACATTTATAGTTATATTTGTGGTGAAGGTGGAAATAGTAGTGAAAGTGAGAGTTCCAATATAAGAACTAGCACGGATGGAAGTGATTTAACTAGAACAGAAAGTTCTAATGATCTAGATGTAACTCAAAAATACAGGCATTTGTGGGTTCAATGCGAAAATTGTTATGGATTAAATTATAAGAAATTGTTGAAATCAAAACTGAATATTTGTGACCAATGTGGATACCATTTGAAAATGAGTAGTTCAGATAGAATCGAACTTTTGATTGATCCGGGTACTTGGGACCCTATGGATGAAGACATGGTCTCTTTGGATCCCATTGAATTTCATTCGGAGGAGGAACCTTATAAAGATCGTATTGATTCTTATCAAAGAAAGACAGGATTAACTGAGGCTATTCAAACAGGCACAGGTAAATTAAACGGTATTCCCGTAGCAATTGGGGTTATGGATTTTCAGTTTATGGGGGGTAGTATGGGATCTGTAGTAGGCGAGAAAATCACCCGTTTGATCGAGTATGCTACCAATCAATTTTTACCTCTTATTTTAGTGTGTGCTTCTGGAGGAGCACGCATGCAAGAAGGAAGTTTGAGCTTGATGCAAATGGCAAAAATATCTTCCGCTTTATATGATTATCAATCAAATAAAAAATTATTCTATGTAGCAATCCTTACATCTCCTACTACTGGTGGGGTGACAGCTAGTTTTGGTATGTTGGGGGATATCATTATTGCCGAACCCAATGCCTACATCGCATTTGCGGGTAAAAGAGTAATTGAACAAACATTGAATAAGACAGTCCCTGAGGGTTCACAGGCGGCTGAATATTTATTCCATAAGGGCTTATTCGATCTAATCGTACCACGTAATCCTTTAAAAGGTGTTGTGAGTGAGTTATTTCAGCTCCACGCTTTCGTTCCCTCGAATCAAAATTCAATCAAGTAAAGCCTTACTTAACTCAAAACTTCAAAAATGAATTCTTTGATTTGTGACGAAAAAGTAGTTATTTAGTTTATAGGAATCAAAGTGAAAATTCGAAGAATGGATTTTTCTTTGGTAACAGAAGATGAAATTGTAGAAAGAATCATGCGGAGAATTTTTTTTTACCGATATTCCTGATTAGTAATTAGGAAACCCCTATTAAACAAAATAAAAGAGCAAATTATTTCTTCCACAAAATTTGGCAAGGGGAATAAAATGAATTTCATGCTCCCTTCTTAACAGTACATGTGTATATATAATTCAACTATAGCAAATAGTGGCATAGAGTCTTGCATCTTTCTACATCTCTAGAGGATCTCTAGTTTTACTAAGAATCCCTGTTGTTGGATCGGATTATAACTAACTTTTGGGGAATTTGTACGAAAATCTTTATGAAATTTTATTAAAAAAAATGATAAGACAAGATAATAACTAAAATAATGCAAAAGTCTATTATGATACATATATTTCATGTCGAAAGATGAGTAAGTCCATTTATTTAATTCGACATTCCTCATTCCTTTTCTATATATACTCACGTAGATATTACTTAGTATAATTATCTATGAATTAGTATAATTATAAGATACCTTTTATAACAATCAATAAATAACAGGTAAAAATATTAATATAACAATTAATATAACAATAAATAACAGGTACAAATATTAAGTCGAGGTATCCATCCATTCTATGACAACTCTCACCACCACCTTACCCTCTATTTTTGTGCCTTTAGTGGGCCTAGTATTTCCGGCAATTGCAATGGCTTCTTTATTTCTTCATGTTCAAAAAAACAAGATTTTTTAAATATGCTAGTGCCATCTATTTTTTTTTTTTCAAAACTTAGACTTTTACGATAACACAGCTATCTATTTAGTAGACTAGAGTCTAACATGTGGCTTACTCCAAACATAAGCGATTATACATGCGTAAACATCATATCTGAGGAAATAAATTATAAGTCTTTCAAAATTGAAAATATATAACAGATCGGGCGACGAATGTTTGCGATATAAAATCAATATATCTATATGGATGTAGGTATCTATAGGGAATCATATAAAGGTGATGTGATGTTATTATTTTAGATCTAAGTAATTCATCGAATTACTTAGATCTAAAGTAAAGGTTCACATCAAAATAGTGCTAGTTGATTAGAGTTACTTCGGAAACAAAAAAAGTAAAATAGATTTTTGTTATTCTATCAATTCCAATAAAATGCAACGGCAACGAGATCTAGTATGAATTGGCGATCAGAACGTATATGGATAGAATTTATAAGAGGATCTCGAAAAATCAGCAATTTCTGCTGGGCCTTTATCCTTTTTTTAGGTTCATTAGGGTTTTTATTGGTTGGAACTTCCAGTTATCTTGGTAGGGATTTGATATCTTTATTTCCGTCTCAGCAAATAATTTTTTTTCCACAGGGGATCGTAATGTCTTTCTATGGGATTGCCGGTCTCTTTATTAGCTCCTATTTGTGGTGCACAATTTTGTGGAATGTAGGTAGCGGTTATGATCGATTCGATAGAAAAGAAGAAATAGTGTCTATTTTTCGTTGGGGTTTTCCTGGAAAAAATCGTCGAATCTTCCTCCGATTCCTTATGAAAGACATTCAGTCCATCAGAATAGAAGTTAAAGAGGGTATTTATGCACGTCGTGTCCTTTATATGGAAATAAGAGGCCAAGGGGCCATTCCCTTGACTCGTACCGATCAGAATCTGACCCCACGAGAAATTGAGCAAAAGGCTGCCGAATTGGCCTATTTCTTGCGTGTACCAATTGAAGTTTTTTGAAAAATGAAGTTCAGAATGAATTTAGTTCGTAGCAAGAGGGATAAAACTGAAATGAAAGACTAGTCTTTTTTATAGACCATAGTAATAGTATAACTTAACTGGAATTTCTTCAGAATGCTCATTTGACCCAAAGCAGATGTATACGGAACAGCCAGAAAACTGTCTTTGTCCGAAATTTTGATGCGTATGTAAATCAACTCCACAGTAACAAAAGTGGATTCTTTGTTATTTTCTTTCTGTATTATTTCGAAATTCAAGGATTAACTAATGAATCACAAATAAAAAACTAAAAAACAGGGAATGGATTCATAATAGTATCCATATGACTTGTAATAGAACTTATATTTGATATAAATATTAGTAGTGTAGAGAGTTAACGAATGAAGTGAGTTCATTAAAAAATCAAAGACGAAAAAATGGCAAAAAAGAAAGCATTCATTCCCCTTCTATATCTTGCATCTATAGTATTTTTGCCCTGGTGGATCTCTCTTTCATTTAATAAAAGCCTAGAATCTTGGGTTACTGATTGGTGGAATACTGGTCAATCCGAAATTTTTTTGAATGATATTCAAGAAAAGAGTATTATAAAAAAAGTTATAGAATTAGAGGAACTCTTTCTCTTGGACGAAATGCTAAAGGAATACCCAGAAACACATCTACAAAAGCTTCGTATCGGAATCTACAAAGAAACGATCCAATTGATCAAGATGCACAATGAGGATCGTATCCATACGATTTTGCACTTCTCGACAAATATAATCTGTTTCGTTATTCTAAGTGGTTATTCTATTCTTGGTAATGAAGAACTTGTTATTCTTAACTCTTGGGTTCAAGAGTTCCTATATAACTTAAGCGACACAATAAAAGCTTTTTCTATTCTTTTATTAACTGATTTATGTATAGGATTCCATTCGCCCCATGGTTGGGAACTAATGATTGGTTCTGTCTACAAAGATTTTGGATTTTCTCATAACGATCAAATTATATCCGGTCTTGTTTCCACTTTTCCAGTCATTCTTGACACAATTTTTAAATATTGGATCTTCCGTTATTTAAATCGTGTATCTCCGTCACTTGTAGTGATTTATCATTCAATGAATGACTGAAAAATCTAATGTTTGTTACTTTGTACATAAGTAAAACATTCAAAATTGTACTTATTCCTTCTACCCATCCCGAAGGATGCCTCCTATATTCAAGTAACATTATTTCAGTAAATAGCAGAATCATGGATAGGGAACTATACTAGGGACCTACCTAATTTTATTGTAGAAATTTTTGGGCTCAATGATTGGACCATGCAAACTAGAAATACCTTTTCTTCGATAAAGGAAGAGATTACTCGATCTATTTCCGTATCACTCATGATATATATACTAACTTGGGCACCCGTTTCAAATGCATATCCCATTTTTGCACAACAGGGTTATGAAAATCCACGAGAAGCAACCGGCCGTATTGTCTGCGCCAACTGCCATTTAGCTAATAAGCCCGTGGATATCGAGGTTCCACAAGCGGTACTTCCTGATACTGTATTTGAAGCAGTTGTTCGAATTCCTTATGATATGCAACTGAAACAAGTTCTTGCGAATGGTAAAAAGGGCGGTTTGAATGTGGGGGCTGTTCTTATTTTACCCGAAGGGTTTGAATTAGCCCCCCCCGATCGTATTTCTCCCGAGATTAAAGAAAAGATGGGCAATCTGTCTTTTCAGAGCTATCGTCCCACTAAAAAAAATATTCTTGTGATAGGTCCTGTTCCTGGTCAGAAATATAGTGAAATCACCTTTCCTATTCTTTCCCCGGACCCTGCGACTAAGAAAGATGTTCACTTCTTAAAATATCCCATATACGTAGGCGGGAACAGGGGAAGGGGTCAGATTTATCCCGACGGGAGTAAGAGTAATAATAATGTTTATAATGCTACAACCGCAGGTATAGTAAGCAAAATAATACGAAAAGAAAAAGGAGGATATGAAATAACCATAGTGGATGCAGCGAATGGGCGTCAAGTGGTTGATATTATCCCTCCAGGACCAGAACTTCTTGTTTCAGAGGGCGAATCTATCAAACTTGATC